TGTTTCTTTTGATATTCCAAAGGTGATATTTCAAGAGAAGGGGACAGGTCGGAGACTTGGGACTGGCACTTGGCGTAGTGGTTTATGGTACTTGGATCGTGAAGGGCTAGATTCAGCATTAATATCCATGGTAGAAGGGACCGAAAAAATGGGATCTGAGATGAGTGTTGAGGATGTGTTGATGCTTCACCACCAACGCATGGGACATTCTTCTTTTAATGTTTTGAGTCGTTTGTATCCAGTTTTATTTGAAAAGGCTAATAAATTAAAACTTGTTTGTGATGCATGTGAGTTTGGCAAGCTTACTAGGAGCTCTTATGTTAGTTAGTTCTGGTCATAGAAGTTCTTGTGCTTTTGACCTGATACATTCTGATGTTTGGGGTCCTTGTCCCACAAGTTCTATGAATGGTTATAGATATTTTGTGTCTTTCATTGATTGTTTTTCTCGTGTTACTTGGTTGTATTTGATGAAAAATCAAAATGAAGTGCTAGCTTGCTTCAAAGATTTTCATAGGTCTGTTCAGACTCAATATGGGGCCATAGTGAAAGTATTGAGGTCTGATAATGGGACAGAGTATACCAACAGAGCATTCGCAGAATACTTGTCAGCTCAGGGGATACAACATCAGACAACATGTCCATACACACCAGCTCAAAATGGAGTAGCAGAAAGAAAGAACAGACATCTTCTAGAGGTGGCTAGAAGTATGATGATCTCCATGAATGTCCCAAAACATTTGTGGGGGCAGGCAGTTTTGACAGCTGCAGCATTGATTAACAGGATGCCCTCGAGGGTGTTGGAATGGAAGTCCCCATGTGAGATGTTGAAAGGAGATAATGCCGGGCTCCTTCCATTGAAGGTGTTTGGTTGCGTATGTTTTGTGAAGGACAACAGACCTTCTGTAGGGAAACTCGATCCTAGAGCGGTGAAATGTATATTTGTGGGATATTCTGCTACACAAAAGGGTTATGTTTGTTGGAGCCCAGTGGAAAAGAGATTGTTTGTGAGTATGGATGTACATTTTCGAGAATTCGAACCGTATTACACAATGGAGGTGACTTCACCTTTTGGTGACTTGTCTGAGTCTGCAAGTATAAGACAAGAGGGGGAGAATGGTGTTAGGATTGAGAAAGTGGGACCAACTCCTTTGTTGATTCCTACATCGGTGGAGGAACAGGAGAATGAGGAGGAAGAAGAGCAGAAGGATGAGGAAGAAGAGGAAGATCATGAAAATGTTAGGACTCAAACTCGAGGTGAATTGCGAGTGTATACTAGGAGGCCGAAAGAAGGTCCTATGAATGCACCAACCATACCACTTGTGCCAAGTCCCTTGTCTCGGTCTACTCCAACTCTTGAGACACCTACACCCACAGATCATTCCTCAGACTCTGAATCTGAAACAGGTGATATGAATCCTCTCTCTTCTTCTTACACTCCAATAACATTAAGGAGGACTTCTCGCAGTAATGCAGGCCATCCTCCTGATCGTTATGGTTTCCCACATGATATTGCTCAATTTGTCTCATACTCTAACATATCACATGTTCATGGAGCATTCATTGCATCATTAGACTCTGTTACTTTACCTAAGTGCTGGCAGGTTGCTAAGAAGGATCCAAAGTGGAAAGCAGCTATGCAAGAAGAACTCGGGGCTCTAGATAAGAATAAAACCTGGGAGCTTGTGTCACTACCACCAGGCAAGAAAGCAGTTGGGTGTAGGTGGGTGTTCGCAGTGAAGCAGACTCCAGAGGGAAAAGTTGATCGATACAAGGCACGACTGGTGGCAAAGGGGTATAGTCAAACATATGGCATTGATTATGACGAGACTTTTGCACCAGTGGCAAAGATGAGCACTGTCAGGACACTCATCTCTCTTGCAGCGAATGGAGGTTGGAAGCTACACCAGTTAGATGTGAAGAATGCATTCCTTCATGGAGATTTACAGGAAGAGGTGTACATGGAAATTCCCCCGGGATTTGGCACAGCTCAGACAGTTTTTTCCCAGTTTTTTTTTCTATTTTGCTTTCTATACCCTGAAGAATGGACTGAATCTTAAGCGCGAGTTGGAGAATTTTTGCCGCATCTCTCTTTACTCTATATTATAGATAGTAAAGCCCTGAGGGAAGCACCCCAGTGCATCACTCAATTTCAAATAGGTCAATGCGACAATCTCAATGAAGACGGAAAATCCCTCCAACATATTACCTCTCTTACCCTCTTGCATATAACTCATTCTACAGTGAGCATCTCTCTTTTCCCCCGCTGAGGTTGCTGGAGGATCTGATGCGACGGGATTGCCCGGAATTTAGCATTTAAGGGGATCTGCAATCACTTACGTTCCTTCCTCGAAATTCAAACTTGCCCAAAACTCCTTAGCAAAAGTAAGTATTCTATCATGAGTCAACAAAAGGTTGAAAAGTACATCAGCAGGGAGAAGGTTTGTGGTAACTTACCTACTTCGAAATGGACGCTAAGCCGCCGTCTCTTTGCGAATGGAGGCCTGCCCTAGGCAGAAGAATCTGTTTCGTCTCTCCCAAAGTGTCCCCAGTCAGGTCAGTGCATCGCTACCAAAGGGTAGAGATAGAGGCAGTGTGAAAGCTCCAATCACCATGTGCGTTCAGCCATTGCCATAAGTGGTGGGCCAAAGGGCAATGCAGGAATAGGTGAGTAGGGATAGCTAGATAAGTAGTTGTTGAAACGGAAAGGAAAACTTCCTCTATTGCGGATACACATTATAGAAGAAATTCCTTAGCCCGAAACATATGCCTAATAGTACTGACGCTATACTCCCTATGGAAAACAATAGTGGGCGGTGCAAGGTCGCGGTCCGACGTGTGTGAAGCTTCTTGCCCGAAAGGAGGAGGTAAACTCTAAAGCAAAAGAGAAGGGGGCCAGCCAATAGGGGGAGCCATCTCCGACTGAACCCGGCCGGTAAGCGAAGAAGTAAAGAAAATAAGGCACCAACAAAGGATCCGTAGTCTTCCACTGCTCCCTCAGTTTACCAAAAAAAGGCGCGAAGCGTTGACTTTCCGCTTACGCCAATTCCTCAGGCCCTTACTGTATCATTACTCTAGTTATTTTCTAATGTTTTCGATGTGTATATCGAGTAAAAGATGAGGTAGAGTGAGAGAGGGCTATACTACGGATCATAGAAATCACCACTCACTTGTCCAAGTATGGATGGAATAGCTTTTTCATCAAGGTGCAAAATGTAGCAGGTGCATTGCTTAGCCCAAATGGCATAAAAAGAAATTCATAAGAGCCATACCTTGTTACGCACGTGGTCTTCGGCTCGTCCCCTAACAAAATGCACACTTTTGAGTACCCCTTAGGTCCAGCTTGGTTCAGTACCTTGCCTTCCCTTAACTATGAAATTGATCCTCGTAGAAACACGTTGTCAGTTGCGGATGCAATTTCTCTTCTTTCCAAGACCTGGCAGCCACGATCATGGTCCCAAAATAAGATAAACAACAATAACGTTAGGTCGATCTTCTCTACGGTGTCTATTATTGCTATAGCTTGTTTCGGTCTTAAGGCATCGGTTGGGTTGGCCCCACCCTAGGATGCCCCTGTTCTTGTTGGCTTTACCCGTAGATTTGTTTTTTTTTCTAGTGGGATTCAATAGTACATTTGGGAACGATGTAACGCGGCATCCATATCATATGTCTCACGAGGCAGTAAATAAAACTAGAAAGAGTAAGACGACAATGGAGTCTTAACAGGTCGGTCTAGCAACGAAGATGGGTCATAGGAGAAGAACGCGGTATGTCCGGCTCTCCTACGAGTCGTCTAACATAGATTCAGATCCTATGTGCCAAAGCTACTTATGCTCGGGAGCACTATAAATGAAATTTGGGAATGATTACCCGGTGTCTAGTCAAACTTCAACCCCTTCACCAACTTCTTCAGATGGAGATGCCTTGGCATCGAAATCCAGTGGAGATGCTTATGGAGGGAGGAAAGAACCCCAATATGTAGAAAAAAAGAAAACGAGAATCAGCATATTTACGATAATAATGAATAGAAACTGCCACAACAACAACAGAAGCATAGGCTAGAGCTTAATTAGATGCTGAACATGAGTAACTTGGTTCTGTTCCCGCTTGAGATCTCAGAACTGCTGTTTATGGCGAGGATTCAACAGAAAGCCTTTTTGACTCTACATTTCTCGTATCGCTTGATGACGTATATTCGAATGAGACACATATCCCGGCAGCTTCACTTGAATTTACATTCCTTTCATTATTTTGGACTGCAACGACACCCACATTGGGAACCTTTAGGCCGAAGACCTATTACCCCAGAAAGCAAAATATATTCATCGAAATTCCATTGTGAGAATCCTAACCCGGATCTTGGAAAATTCGACAACCACATCGGCCATCTCATCGTAACTAGAAAGTAGAGAGCTATGGTTTGGATTACTCGTCTACACTCACATCGGACACCGGGATAGACCTGAACTCCGAAGGACACCGACCATCCTACCCAATATCTAACTCCAAAATAGTTTGGATGAACTTAATAAGCCGAAGTAGAAGAAAAAACACGATTAGCTTACTACTGACGGCACGGCTTATTTGGGAATCTATGATATTGTTTGAGCTCGAATGAAAAGAAAAGCCCCAGAATGGGTTTGGATTCTATAACTGTCGATATCATACCCTTTGACTCCGGAATAATTGACTGAAGACTGACTCCGAAATCACAAATAAGATGATCGAAATGGGCAAGATTTTCGCTGCGCGCCTAGACTACTTTGTCTTAGAGCTTTTCTCTTTCATTTGTTCGTTATATTCCGTATCCTCCGTTGGGCGACTGCTATCGTCACCCTTCTCTAGCGTCTTCTCAGCGTTTGCCAACATGAGTGGAATGGCGCGCACAGCCATAGCGATTACCTGCACTCTTGGTTTTCCCACTGCACCGCTGGGTACCAAACCTCCCCTATGTACTAATTACTTTACTTTCTCCCTGAGTAGGTGCTGAAAAAACCTAATGACATTCCTTCTGGTTTCAGGGCCCAATGTGAATTGGGCGGCATAAAGCAAGTAAATGGTTTTCCTAGCTAATAGTACTTTTTTGAAGTTGTAAACTGTGATTTCAAGTTCTTCTTTCCCGCTGCGCGCCTTTGCTGCTTTCCCTCTCTCGCTATCAGTTGATAGGAGCAATATTAAAATCTATTCGTCTTTCAAATGAAATCGATCGGCGCATGAAACGTGCGCGCTATGAACAGCTTCTTTTGAGTATCGCCGGAGTAGAGGATTTATTTACCTGCTGGACTGAAGAGGGATAATTGTTGGGTATTCTACATTTCCATGAACAAGATCTAGCTAGGTGCCTGCTTTATTTCCATAGACCTGAGTCTGGGGAGCAATCATACCGGGATCTAAGGATTTGGTTTTAGAGGCAACTGCCTACCGCCATCACTCGTTCACAAGCAGAGCTGAAGCAGCTTCTTGGGCTTCAGGCCATTACGATAGAATCCTTACTTGCGCTGAGAAAACCTTTTGGTGTAACGAAGTGGTAAAGTTGGCGTTAGGTGCTCCGCTCCTTTCAATTTATATCGCATTTCACCCACTTGTTCCTAGGTGAAGAAATTTCTAATTATTTCTGCATCTTCAAGCACATACCAAATTATGTCATATTTCCTGCTTGGCGAAAATCCAAAATATATTCTGTGATAATTCATATAGTGAGGCGCGCAGCGGTAAGGGATCTCTATAGTGACATGATGATTTAATTTAGAGAGAATGTTTCTAGTTATATAGATGAGAATCTGGCTGATGTTGTTAAGCGGCATCTTACTCGGGGTCTCATTAAAAAGGTGTACATGCCCTTAGTGTATGGTCAAACTAGGCATAGCGCTAGAAGTGATATACTGAAAACTCTTTACTTCACTCTCTCAAAGGGCGATGGTTACAAGGTTGCTGAAGCCTTATATCGGTTCTGGGAAGACAGATACCCTTATATTCCCTGATGACGTTGGTCAACGAAGTTGGGTGGTTCGCAGGCTTCTAACACAGGCCTATTAGATATAATAGTTCTTATTTCGTGACAGGAAACCATGAAACTTTAAAAGATAAAAACGTCCATTTATAATAAAACCATGAAAAAGACGCATCGAGTTACTCTTTCTGTAATAACCAATAAAAAAGGGACACTGCCAAATCAAGGAGAGCCACGCCACGCCAATTTCATTCACCAAAAAGATGCTGCTATTGCAACTTATGTAATACAAAAATGTTGTAGTGATAATATTCCTGTCTACACAGTGCATTATAACTTGAAAGTTCCTGCTACCCGAGCTCGTGAGATGGCTAGAGCCAACGCTGACCTTGTACATCCTATACATAGAATTAATAGGCTAATCATAGATAATAGAGTCTATTATAGTCCTATTGATATAGGTGATCTTAAGTATCACTCTCATCCTAATTTCTATATATTCAGTGATAGCAAAATGCTTATTTACTTGAATTCTCTAGACCAGGAACAACAAGATAAATCTTTTATTTATCACAAGCCCCCCTCGAACTTCTTTATATATATCATGAGTAGCATTGAGCCAAAGTACTATCTACAAAAGATAGGGCGCAGCTGAATTGACCATCGGAGTGAACTTTTTGATGCTTACAGGCGCTATGCATCAACTGTGCATCCCGTTTGTAAATACTGTGACATAACAGCGAAATTCTATGAGAATGCTTTTAGTGGGCAATGTAATTCACTCCTCCCGGAAGAAAAGGATCCCATTGTCTTTTGAGCTCCAATTTCGGGATAAGAATTCATGTCACAAAATAGAGGATGGCTAGTGTATTCTTACTCATGTCAGAAGCCTGGAATAGCACACATATATAGTATTATTACCCCGAGGTATCTTTTTATGTTCTGATGGTAGTAGAGCTGAATCGATGCAAGGCTGGTCAACGAAGTTATAGCTGCTGTTCTTTTCGCCCATGTTTCGCTCTTTTATTCCAAAGCCTAACAAGCCAGGAAAGTTTAGGCCTCTTACTAAACCAGCAGACAGATTGAACCACCTCTTCTTTTGGAGCTAGCCCTATGATTTTTCTGGGCTAAAGCCTTACTTATTAGAACTTATTATCAAATAGCACCCTTCTAGAATTGAAATGCTTAGCAAGCTGCTTTAGAGATCTGTGCACTTTTATTACTGGATGTCTAGCCCGTATTGCTAGTTATAGCATTTGGAGAAAAAATCTGAATTGGGGGTGCCCTAGTATGCTTTCTTTCTTCTTGCTGCCTTAGAGTGCTGTGGTTCCTCTCTATGGCCCGCAGTGTGACCTACGTAGTTCTACTTGCTTTGCCAAAGCCGCTAGATTGGTATTCCATTGCATAATTCTAAAAACCAAGCCAAATTACACTTATGGATGGCTTATCTATGAAAAAACCTAAAAGCTAACACTGTGACTAACAGATGGGTAGATTCCAGTTGATTCGCCGCCGTATTCACCGGAGGGTCGCCTGACGTCACACACTTGAGCTTTGCGCCTCTGTTCCTGCTGTCCTACTAGCCGATTCGTTCAAGTAGCACTGGTACATGCGTAGATAGCTGGGTTTGCTACGATAGCTGTCCACCTAGTCTATTCGAGAAAGTCAATAGCACTGGAGACATACTACTAGCACTGAAAACTAGCACAGGTCGGGGGACGGAACCCCGGGAGAGGAGGATGAGATAGCTTGGTGGGTTTGTTTGTAACAACTAGCAATAGTCGTTTGGTTTCAAAAGTAGAGCTATAAGGGCAATAGGGAATAAATTTCGTATAGTACTGTACAACTAGCACTGGAAAACTAGTTGGAAAACCGTTTCCTATCTCGACGTTGCCTTAGAAAGTATAGTGAGCAAGACTTTTTGCAGTATATGAATGAATGGATGAATTACGTCATATTTTTCATTGACACTTTGCACAAGGATTTGATTCTCATATATGAAAACGTACAAATGATGACAGTCTGCATTGACGTCAAATTCATAAAGAGCAAAGATCATATGCCTATCAAAATGTTCCAAAGCTCTTCCTCGAGTGGTAAATAATACCTTTCATTTGTGTTTTCTACTTATTTCTTTATTGAGAACAAAGCTTACAGCCGGAGAAGATTCTCGCCCGCAAGAAATCTGGATATGTGCCTAAACGTAGGAAGAATTCCAAGCACGAGGGAGTTGCTGATTCAACAAAAGAAGCCGAGTGAGTCAAAATCCAGTTCAAGAAAGCAAACAAAGAGAATAAGAAAACGACTTGGTCACTAGCATTTCAAGTCCAGTGGATCTCTTTACAATAATGGAGCCAGGCTTTCTTTGCACAGGCTAAGGAAGGAGCCGAGATCACACCTCCAAGCACATACTCCGGCTTCGATAGATCGTGAATAGACATGATGTGAAGATATGCAAGATAGCACTAGCTTATCCCTTCAACCTCTCCCGCGTTGGATGAGGCGCATATTAGAGCAATTGTTATGAAATAAATGAATGATGGGCTCTAGCGCAAGTGGTAGATTGTTAGGCCACTCCTACCGCGAATGAATCTGCGGTCCCACCTGTCTTTTGCTCCGTACGCAAGCAATATCCAAATATTCAGTACCAAAGCAATAAATAAAGGAAACGTCATAGTACGAAAGAATAGCGGCAATCCCGAAAGACTGAGCCAATAGATCCTGTTCTTTATATAAGAAATTCCACGGGATAGACTAAAAAAATACGTACTACTCTAAAGTGGTTGGCCTTTGATTAGCCTAGTTTGGTTTGATAACCTTTCTAGGTTTAGTGTTGGTGGTGGCCCTTTTCGTTCGCAACATTAGTAGTTACGAACGAAAGGCCTTTCTCTGTTCTCCATCTTTGCCTCTTCAGCTAATCAATCCTGTAGTTCAATCGTACGTAGTAGGGAAGGCTTGTTCCCATGACAATAGTAGTTGGTGAACAGTAGAGTGCACATCCTCTTTTATCCATTCTTATAGCTAGCGAGTGAGTAAGCAATAAAACTGATGCGAGTGCGTTGCTTCGTCTTCCTTTTCTGGGGTTCGCTTTCTCTGTTCGTAATCTTGCCCGCTTCGCGCCTTAGCGGCCTAATCTATTAAAAAGATCAATCTAGTTAAGGCGGTGAATGGTTCTCTTTTCGCTGAAGCAGTGTTCGTGGCATCGATATATGAAGATTGTCCGTCAGTCTGCTCCCAAGGAGTAGTCAAGATCAATTTCAATCCAGTGAGGAGTAAGCAAGAAAAGGGTTATTTACTCTAGTTTTATTGAAAATAAGTTATGGAAACTTGCAGCATAGGTCTCCTTTCCCCTGGTATCCATCTTTCTTTAGTTGAGAAGGGATAGATATGACTTAGAGTCTTTCGGTAGAAACGATCGTACTTTTCCATCACTCTATCTACGATATTAATTATACCATGATTGATGTCCTACGCATCTTCTTAAAAAATTATTCCGTAAGTGGATTCTTTCATTGCATTCAGATTCCTGGTCTTTATATAAGATAATATGTGCCGGGATATCTCGTAAGCAGAGAAGGCACTAACTGTTGCGCGTATATGGTTAAAATACCCCTTCCTCCTTTGTTAACTGTCTGTAGCTTGTGCTAGAATCCCTGTTGCCTCGTACGTGGTAAGCAGTGAAATCACGCATTCGAGAGGAGTCCTGTTGTGCTGTTTTCTTTCCCTTTGTAAAGCATCGAGCTAATCGAGTAGTAATCGCTTTTCCCTAACGATACACTACGGCCCCGCCACTCTACACATTAATTATACGTTACTCGGGCACTACAGCATGCAAAGAGCTACGTTACTCGTTACTAGAAAAAGTACTCTATCTCTCTCACTCGGCTAGTAAGAAGAAAAGTGATTCATTACGGGTTGGAATGCGATTCCTTCCCATTCGTCTTGTCAGTCTTGAATAAAGCAGTTATCAAAGCCCCTGAACCAACTCTCGTCAGGAGTCAAGCTTCACCAACTTACGTTACCAGGCTACACGAACTGGAACAAAGAAAGTGCCTATTATCTATCACAGGGGAAGAGTCTTTCTATGGCTCTTATTACAGGGCGTTAGCAGGAAGCATAAAAGTAAAAGAAAAGAGTGAGCGAAGGGGAGGCACCTAAGGCGCGGAGCGAAAACCTAAGCTCCTCAAGAAGTATGTCTTGTATTGTATGGTAGGTAAAAGCAAGTCTTTCTGTCTGGTCCGTAAAAGTGCCGTAGTGAAGTAAAAGAGGATTGTCCCGCTAATACAGATTTCCAGCTTACATCGCTCTAAGGACGTTAGGGTTAGTTAAAAATACCAACGGAAAGCACAATCAGTAGAAGTACGAGTGGGGGAAGCGTGTTGCAACTCGGTAAACGGGACGGATCGGTAGCGATCGAGTGGTCGGAAGAGGTGGGCCGTTCTTTGGTTCGTAACTACTAATGTGTAGAACCAAAGAGCGCTCCTAAAAGAGAACCAAAAGCAAGAAACCCTCCGATGACCCAAGAGCGGGGGATTTCGTTTTCGTGACTTTTCGGATTGGCTGTTTTTATAATAAGTTGTTGACATAGTTGGCATGCTGAATTAATTGCATACATAATTGTATTGGCTGCTTTAGATCGATCTTAACCGCTTGATTACGAATTCCTATTTTTAGGATGAAACCGCTACACAATCAACAATCCCATGAGCTTGGGCTTCTGTTGCTGACATAACAACATAAAGACATCCCCCTTTCCATGTCTTCGTATACAACCCATACCTTTTCTTTCTACATAAATCCTTGTTAGGAGTTCGCGCAGTGTCCGGAGTTCTTCCGTTTCCTGGACAAATTCTCTTGCTTGTGCCCCATAAACTCATAGGTGATGGTACCCGGAATCTTAATAAGACGATATAATATAGATAGTTGTTCTCATGATGAGGCGAAGAAAAAGGGGTAGTCCCTTCTTTTGCTCTACACGTGCCGTAGTTACTCGCTCCGTACGGGCATTTTTGTTTCATACGGCTTTACAATGACAATGGACTTTTCCCCGGGTAAACACACCGAGTCTCTTTCCTCCGCCATTGACTACTTCCCGGCTCAGATGCCCAGCTCTCCACTATTCATAAGTCTCCGCCTTGCCACAAACTAGGTATTTCACATCATGACACTTCTGATCTATCCCATTCTCCATACCCAACTAAGTTTCTCGTGGATTGGTGAACCGAGTATAATGCCCATGCATCCCCTCCTTGACCTACGATTCCGGAATAGGTGCTGGCAACCTATATTGCCTAGAGAGAAGAACATAATATCTCGACTCAACATCCGCTTCACTGTCATATGAAAAAAGTGTAGCAGTATCGGGTGCAAGGTCTTCGCAATGGCCTCTGAGGTTTTTCCTTTGGCACCGACTATAGTATATACGAGTTTCTTTGATCAGCCCAGTAAGTAACGTATTTAGTTACGGTCCACCCAGGCTTGTCAGTCAACGATGCCGTTAACACGTAGAATTGGGAGTGTATACGTATAGCGCTGGAATCAACTCATAATTTTGGGCCTATTCTGTCACCGAAAGGCCTAGTGATTGAATTCTTTGTTGAGCCCGATAGCTTTGGACTTACTCTGTGCTGGATTTCCTACCTCTTCAACCGGATCCCTCCCGTACTCCTGCTTCTCCGTCACGGTTGACTTCCTAGGATCAGTAGTTTTTTGAGTATCTCTGTATGCTGCTTGCTAAGGTTGGGTTTTTTTTATGAATGTGAATGACCTACGTTTCCGAATGCTTCTTCACTATATGTCCAAGAAGAATTTTCTTTCAGCTTATTGTTTCATGGAATGCAAGTACACCGTTGGAGAGTTTTCAACATGGCTCAAGGGATAAAGAAGAGTATTTAATGTCGCCAGCGCGTACATGAGGCCGGCGCTTTGTTCTTTCTTTTTCAACCAGAAACTGGAGCCAAAATGTATTGGATATGTATTGGATAGTCGAAGTACTCATCCAGATGCAGGACTCGTAGAATAGAAGAGGGGAGGATGCTCAGGTACAGAATTCCAGGTTAGGGCTTTGAAAGTCAAACTAGTAGGTTAAGTGGTTGGAAGTACGGATTTGCACCTTCTATTCTCTTGTTCTCGCTTTTTCCCCAATAGTCTCAAGTGAGTCCTGGAAATGGAAAAGGCTACTCGAATAAATTAGCCTGGAACATAATTGGGCCTTCAGAGGCACTGGCAATAGGTGAGTCACTTTACATAGGCCCAATCTCATACTCTTTGAATGGAAGGTTCAGGTATTTGATTCCTCCACCAGAGAAAAGGCTTCGCGTTTTTTGTATCAACCAACCGAACTCGTGTACGATCGAATACAGAATTGGCTGATGTAGTTTCAGGTTCAGTCAAAAACCTGGTGCAGAAGCTTGAGTAGGTCCATTTCCAGTAGTACATTACGGGGCTGCTGGTTTAGAAATCGCAACCGATAAAAACAACTAGCATTAGACCATAATGTCAATGAGTGGAAAAAGTAGGAAACCCCGTGTTTTTGTCCTACTAATTGATTTCCCTCGTACGAGCTTGACGCTTTTCTGAAAAAAGTAGGAATCACCTATATGCAAAAGTCCTACATCCCATTTTCCCTAATACGAGACCTATATTTCTGACCAAAAGTAGTAAACCCCGGTAAAAACGTCCTACTCGGTAATTCCCCTACCCGCTAGGCGGCTCTAGAATTATGGAAGTGTAGTAAACAAGTAAGGGATTGAGCGGAGTGCACGGCGCTAGCGCCGGTAAGCGAAGTGGCCCGAGAAGTGAAAAATGAGTTGCAAGTGAGTCACGAACACAAGACTTTAGTAGTCCGGAACGAGGCTAGAGAAAGAGAGGCCGATACGAAGCGGAACTGAAGTGGAGCAAAGCGTAAACTAATGTCGTAAGTAGTGTAGTTTGAAGGAAGGGATTTCACCCTTTTCATTGACAGGATTCCTCAATAGAAGTAAGGATTTGCCAAGATAGCTTACCACCGCGCCAATCAGAGTGAATTAAGAGGCTTACCTCTGTTTTTTATGGTCAAGGTTCGTTATCTTAAGCATTCCTGTTGGAACGACTAGCTGGAAAGGCGCTCTAGCTTTGCCTTGTTATGATAGGGGGATGAGGGGAAGATGCAGACATTGATGGTCATACATACTTTTTTCTCAGACCTTCTGCTGAAAGCCTTCAAAAGACTCTTCCAGTCGCTGACCTACCTCGAGGAGTGACTCTTTATATGGTGTTTAGCTGAGGGAAAGAAGGTGTTATGGCCTGCCCGAGAAGGAGCTGAAGGCTCTTTTTATGGCAGTGGAGAAGTGGACGAGGATCGCGGAAGTGTTCTCACCATGGTGATTCGGTGAAGAGGGCGTTAAGCCTAGTGATTCTTGTTGAGATCTTGTTGGTAGACCTCCACGATATGCGAATGTAGCTACTTATGACTATGTTCCCCCTCCTAATCCTTCTACCACTACTGAGCATAAAACTGTATCTGTGTGTGAGGATGAGTACACGTTGTTCCTTCAGTATCAAGCAGCAAAGCTTTAATCTGTTCCTACTGCATCATTCACCCTACCTTTCTAGGGCCCTTTTTGGGGGATACGGGAATAGTTCCAGCGAAACCCGTCTATTCATGCGTTTGTAGCAGAAATTCTATTATTCGGGTAACATTCCTTCCTGCAGTTTTGGGGTAGTCTTCTCGGTTTATCCTCTGTAATAAGAGGTCAGAGTAGTAGGAGCGATACCGTTGTAGCTAGAGCAGTAAATCCCTTTCTCGAGAAAGTGGAAATGAAGGGTCTTTAGTAAGCAAACCCAGTAGCTGCTCTTAGTACCAGTCACAGGGATATCTCGCTAAAAACCAGAGAAAGGCAGACTTCTATTTCAACTGAAACAGGCTTGGCTGGAAGATCTTTTATTAAGTAAGACTGGCTAGAAGCGCTATAGACTTACCGTCAGAAGTCAATTATAGGGATGTTTCACACTCCCTATTCCAGCTCCTTTAGAAAAGAGATCCGAGTGAGGATGTGCCTGGATCGATAGGGGCAATAATATCCCATTCGCTTGATTTTCAGTTTCGTCTTAGGGCCTGATTGATGGGCTCCACATAGGCCAGTGTGTACCTCATCCATGATTTATTTTGCTTCACTTGATGAAACACATCGTAACCACATCTGGTCATAAGACCTTCTATAGAGTGTCTCATTTGCGAACACAAATCGAAGAGCTCTTCTTTGCGTTAGTTGTTCCTGAGTTGACTTGTCCTGTGGTAATTTGCCATGCTTAAAGTATTCCAAGAAATGTAGCCCCCAATCATCTTCTGTCTTTACAACAAGAATTTCGGCTAAGTCATCCTTCTCCTTTAGTTCACTCTGATGCCCCCACTCCGGAGTTGAAAAGCATGATGCCAAACACCTTCTATTGAGCACGACTATGTGGACATCATCTCCATTGGGTTCCGACAACTCCTTAGCTACTCTAGCAAGCGCATCGGCTTTTCTAATCAGTTCGCCCTTCTTTTCACCGCTTTACCCTAACAAACACATACTATACCATAGGCACTTATGACATGGTAGCCGATACACCGGGCGATTGACGGTGTGATAGGCCCACGCGCCGATTGAGCGGACTATCCCCGAATGAATTCTTTTCTCTAGTCATTAGTAGTAGGCTTTCTTTACAGGATCCATGCTGAGCATGTGGGCTCCCAATCCAACAGCCCCACCAAGCATTACCACAGTCACAAGTATATAATTGAAAGGTGGCGGTGCATGCAAGTACTTTGCAAAAGAATGGAAGATAACTCGAACTTGATCGACACCGACCCACTTGGCACCCCGAAGACTAGATCGTCGGCATAACGTAAGTAGTAGAAGTTTTTGTTGACTTCCTCCCCGACCGAGGCTCTCTCTAGCTCCAAATCCAAGTGGTTTAGGTAGCAGTTCATCAGCACCGGAGAAATGGGACTTCAAAAAGGTATACCTAGGAAAAAGAAGACATTGCCTTCCCTATCAACACCAGGCGTACCAAGGACTCAATAAGCTACACAAGGGACCGATTGACTTCGAACATTTTCTCATCCAGAAAGGAAAGTAGCTCCTTGTGTGGAATTCGATCAAAGCATCTACGAATATCGCTCTGAACCAAGTAGTCCATTTTGGGCCAGCCAGAGAGTGAACGAAAGAATGAGCGCGAGCCTTTACCTCTTCGGAATCCGTGAGAGTTAGGAGAGAAAAGGTGATCCAACGAAACATCAAGTAGGTGAGCCAGTGAATTGAGCACTAGACGACCCTTCCAGTTTAGAGCTACTCAATAGAGGCGGAGTATGAAAAGTTGACCATTCTGTTTTTCCCTATTCTACTGCTTACTCTTATTCTTTTCTTTCCTTCTGTCCGTTTCAAAGCTTTTCCACTGCCTTTGCTATAGCCGTCGGGTCATTCCTCACTGTACGCCTCAAGCGGTATAACCAGTGTAACCGAGCGGATCCACTATAGAGAGTTTTTTACAAGTAAGTCAAGTTCGGGTGAATCGAGTAGTCTATCTTTGATACCAGTAATTTCCTGATGAGAAGAAAGCACTCTTCCCTATACCGCTGAAATCCACCCAAGTATCTTTCTTTTTGAGTATACATGTGCGCACGAATCTTATTAGAAAAAGCCAGTTCCTTTCAAAGTGTATCAACCCTGCGAGCGACTACATGCTCTTTTCTCGCATTCAAGTGAACTTCTTTCCTTTACTTTCTTTTCAGCACTTGCTTTTCCTTTTATTACTTGTTTGCTTTACGCCGCCCACCAGGCCGTGAGGCTTTCCCGGGGGATGTTTTAGTACTAGTGCTTTCTTAGCCACTAATTCAAATTGGGACTTTCTTTACCACTTATTTCAACGAAAGCAGGGTTAGGGTAAGTCATAGCTTAGACTTTCTCTTCTACTGTAACTGTCTTGCTAATCTCCGAAGGAAGGGTAATCTAGTCTACGTATGTTTGACCACTCAAAAAAGTAGGTATACTTGCTTACCCACTTACTAGAGTCCTAGTTTACTCTAACAGGCATAACGAGGGTCAAAGCGCTACTTCAAAGAAGGCCTACCTCTTTCTCTAGCATTAAGGAAATTTGAGTGCAATTGCTTAGCCAGTAAACAACCAAGGAAATCGAAGTCATAAAGGCATAGTTGAGTATAACCTGTCTCCGTAGCTTATGCATTACCACAGTCTTGACAATTGACAAAAGACATAGCTTATTTACGCTTTTTCTTGCTCGGGCTAATCTACGTCACTAGCTTGCTGGGGTAAACAGCATAGTTTCTTTTTTGCCTAATAGAAGTTTCACAGTAGTCGACTTATTGAAACTGGCGTCCACTTATTCTTACTTTTTTGACCTAAAAGTTATATTGCGGAGGTAAGTGCAAAGAGGCATAGCATAGCTTTATGTTCCTATCTACAAAAGTGTTCTGTCTTGTCGACTTCTGCTACAGCGGGTTAATATAAGGATAGTTATAGTATAGTGGCATTTCCAGGGTAAGTAATAGTGTATGGTTAATCGACGAATGGCATAGTGTCAAACTTGTTAAGTGAAAAAAGTAGCATGTTTGCTTTCTTATTCTTCCTTTGTTAGGGTAATTTACTTCAAAGTTTATGCATTCTCACGGTATTGACGATAATAATCGTCCTGCTGAATTTACTTACTTTATTCAAAAAGGTATGTATTACCCACTCGTATGGAAAGTCTACTATAGTAGTAATGTGGTATACCCAGGAAAATCTACTGACTAAGTTGTTTATTCCACCAAGCTTATTACTTGAATCTGGCAAACTCGGCCATAGTCCGACTTCCGGGTGAGCAACTACTTCTTCAAAGACGAGAAAAGTCCTCAGATATTAAGGGTTTTCCCAGAAAGAAAGCAAGCCTAAGAAGAAGCGATAGTTGAGTAAGTTGAATTCTCTTACTTTATGCTGGTAATTCCCTGACTGCAGTCCTTAAATGCCTGCCAGGTAATTTGCCCACTTAAGAGTTGAATTAACATGTAGAGAATATGAGCAACCCGCCAGGTGTGAATTATCTCAGCAATGCGGGTTTTATTCCTCGAAATGGATAATCGGACCTTGTCACTGCGCTTTGATCACTCCGACTACCTGTGAGATATAAAGCCAATCTATAGTCGACAACTTTTCTACAGCTATACACTGTATACGATTCTACTGTGATCTATACTTCCTGCGGCCCCGCCTAGTGGCTTGGGCTACGGTACTACCAAAAAGTGAGGTAACCCGTCTTTCGGTTATAAGTGAAAAGTTTTCTTACTTGATCTGACTACTCGTCTATCTCTTTCCACTTGACGACCTATTAAAGTCAAGCGAGAAATGCCAGCTTGTTGAGTAAGTGAAGTGGTAAACACAGTAAGTGATTTGTTTTTAGAGTTCAAAGCTTCCTTTGGCTTAAGTAATGTTGTTTCTTAATGTTCTGTGTCAGTAATGCGAGTTCGTGAGTCAAGTTCGTTCTTTTTCTTTCCATTTCTTCTTGCTTTCGATTGTCAAAGTGGATCATAAAGATCAATGGTAAGGAAGGTAGTGGTTTCATCAAGCCTACAAGAGGCCTGAGGCAGGGAATACTCTTGACTTCACTATCCCCTTTGGCGCACAGTACCTTTGGTAAGTTAGAGACATACTCGGGGCTTACTGACTAGAGGGAGAGTCTTGACCTTAAAGAAGAATTAGGATAGATAATAGAACCGATAGATGAATGAAACTGCAGGAAAAGAGACTGAGAGAAAGAACGGTGGTCTATAATGGACGAACACAAAGGAAAACTGCTAATAGAAACAGAAGTTAGGTATTGGAAACGCAGGAATTCAATAAATAATAGGAAATTAATAAGTTAACTTGGCTCAAGAGTCTGATTGCATTACTTGTTGTTCAGCCCTAAGGTACAACATGTCTGGGCTTGGAATATATGTCACGCATGAAGTTGAGGACGCATTGGACTTGATTGGGAATCTTCTTGCCTTGCTGTACTTCACAGTACAAGATTGACAGAAGAAGGGAGTTGTTGACCAGGCGCAACTATAGAATGGAGATGAAGATTTAGCCATAACTTGACAGCTTCTTGAGAATGATTGAACTTCACTCGATAACCTCAAAAAAGAGGCCTGCTTCTAAAATATTACCATTATGCGATTGGAAAGAAAAAGCAACTTGATACAATATTAAAGATAAACACTCAGGAAAGCACTGGGTCAAGCGCAAAGTAAACATGTGGCAGCCCTCCAAAGGAGTTCTGGATTAGAGCAGTGGGAGTTCCTTATGTGTAGTTTGGTTCTCTCAAGAAGGTAATCCCTTTTGGTACTATTGCTGCCATTGAGAAGCACACTGCTTCTAGAATGGATATGAGATTTGCCAGGGTTAGGGTTTTGGTAAAACAGAGAGGCATTATTCCTCAGGAGTTATCTTTTGAGGTGCCTAGAGCAGATGGATCTAGATATTTGACTTTTGTTAGTTATATTGTAGAAACTGACCCTATCCAGCCATCACAATTGGCTAGGGATATTATGGCTTTACCAGAACTTAACAGGTCTCCTAGGGTTTTTGCTGATGCAGTAGGGAAACGGAGAGAGAAATCTAGTCAGACTGCAAATGTCACCAATGATGGGACCTGTTCTTTTGTTAAGTCACAAGGGCCTCAACCAAAAGGGGTCACTAGATCTGGGAAAAACTTCAAAGTACCAAATACTGCCAACTCCTCTGGTAATGCTACTGGTGATATTGTTTCTGGTAGTAAGGCTGGTATTGGTAACTCCTCCGGTACCAATACTTCAGAGCGGTCTGGTAAGAGCTCTGGGAGCAAGACTGAAGTTGGGGATGGTGGTTTTCCTGTGTCTGGGGAGGGTGGCAAACCCTTCTATCTATTGACTCCCTAGCTAGCTCATCTTCTTCCTTTCCATAAGTCTTGCCAACAAGCATTGACCTCACTCAGTTTCATCTCACTACTCATAAGTCAAGTGAGCTTTAATAGGTCATCAAGCAAGCACCGGAATACATAGGTATCAAGAGATAGGACAGGCATTAAAGAAAGAAGCACTTATCTATTGTATGAACTTGGTAGGTGTGTTAGGGAAAGCTTAGGGAGAAGGTAAAGCGTTGCAAGGGAATTCATAGGAACTACGTAAGTGCCCGGGAAGAGGTACCCTTTAGTTGTTGGCATGTGTCCGGCTAGGAAGCATAGGTAGAGCAGGGAAGTAAGGGAATATACTGGTTAGGAAGCATAGGTAAGGCTAGCCTAAAGTAAAGGTGTTTCTGTCATTGAGTTCACAAAAAGTAGTAAAGTTAGTCAAGTTTTTTCATGATAAAAAACCTATTGCAACGAGAACCTATTGCTGCAACGAGAATACACCCTGAGAATAAAGCCTACCGAAGAAATGCATATCAGAGCTTGTGGTTAGAGACATGTCATCAAGTCTAGTAAAGCCTGCGGTAGAAGGAAGACAAAAACAAGGATAAGTGGAATTGCTATGATCTGCTTCGATTTCGATACGGTTATCAGCTATTTGCTGACTTGCTCCCTATAACGGAGAGTTTAAGGCCGCATTTCTGGTAATGGAGATTCCTGCATCGCACGCGCCTTGTATCGCTAAAGAGTCAGTCTTCATCTTCTTCCGTCCGGTTCATCCCGACAAATCTTCTGGTTAACGGAATCCCTGCTTGGTTCCAAGGGGACAGGAAGGAATATGATACCCGGGTTCATGAAATTTTTCTTCAAGAAGAGCCGGTCCATTATGCGGCCACTCTGTGGGCCGTGGAAAATGAAACTCTCGGTATCGGCTCTCCGCGGAATATTTTACCCCACAACCTCTTACTGATAGAAGACAGAAGTCCTTGGAGAAAGAGGAAGAGAACGCTCATCGGGTCATCAAGCTCTGACCTCATGGATTCAGGGCCTGTTTCAATTTACAAATAATGCGTGCAGCTTTAGTATCCCATTCATCAATCTTGGGCCTTTCTGCTGAAGAGTTGGCAGAGGAGGATGTATATCTTCGAAAACACAGTGAAAAGATTCTCAAGTATTATCAGAACTTACCCTCCCTCATATTGTTATATGTAGAGCTTCACACATACATAAGGGGTTCATAGTAAGGCTTCCTATTGAAATCCCAGCATCCAAGACAACTGCTAGCTAGCTAATCAGGTCAAGGGGAATGTCAAGCGCGTAGGGAAGCAGCAGCTCTGTAAAAAGTAGTAATTGCCTCTTCTAATATTTTGCACTTGCTTGAAAAAGATTAGATTAGTAATGCGTGTCTGGAATCCATTTCATAAGTCAAATAGATAGGTGACGTTAGGGAAGGTGATAGGTAAGTGATGTCAATGGCTAATAGTTTGAGGCATTTTGGCAAGGGGAATTCCTAAGCTTTTCTCTATTCTGTCCAAGCTATCGCCGTTATAGAATGCTTTCATTCGTAACTTGCTTGTCTTGAGTCCGATGCTGCGAGTCATAAGTCAACATATCCAGCTCGACTATATAGAAAAAGGACAGCTTTCTATAGCATCTCCCGATGAGGTATGATGTTTATCCGCACTAATTCCGAAAAAACTGTATTGAAAGAGTTTCTAACTTTAATCTATAACCAGTCAGCCCCTAAGGTTGAGCTCTAAAGAGCGGCATCGGAAAGCATTTTCTCTACAATAGTGTAGTTTTGTCATTTATCTTCGCCCTTAATCCAAATGGGATATTTCTATATAATAAATAAGGATTCTTCACCTGTATGATTCACCGCGAATCGAGATTGGAAAGGAAGGGTCATTCAATTAGAAAAAGAGGAGTAACCCTTGGGTCAAGCGCATCTCCAAATTGGAAACTTTGAGGCTTTCAGCAAAACAGACAAGCTGCCTTTCTTTATTGGTGACCCAATATTGACTGGAAGAATCCTTGAAAGAGAAGGGGGGAGAGAGCATGCCATTTCTTACCCAAATTGAATAAAATCTTGAAGTTAGACTGCGTACTTCCAGCATGGGGATTGACTGCTAAAGTGCGCACAGGATCCAGGGGAGGAAGAGTTCTTTTTTCCCATGCCCTCTTCGAGCTCCAGCCCGCCCTTTTGTGGAGCACAGTGGATTCCGAAATAAAATACCCATGCACGCAAGAAATTTCCCAATGCAATAAAGAGTTTCAACATGTGGTTCCTGTACGTTCGTTTGCCAGAGCTCTCAAGTACAAACTTTAGTCTGACCAAAGTCCTCACTTATGGGATATATCAAAGGAAAAAGCGAAGTATTGAATGTAGAATAAGTAGAACCTAACGAAGGGAGTTGAGCTAGGTCAGAGCGGCGCATCCATAGCAGACGGTGAGAACGCGGATCTCTTAACAAAGAAAGGGAACAACGGATTGACATTCATATATAGTGGAAGTAGTTCCGGAAAACCGTGATACCTAGTCTTTTGACTCAGTGAGGGTATACTGCCATTTTACTTTATATTTCTTCAGCACGGGTATGTCTAGTCAGTGTCCCCTACTATTTTCTTCAGATAGCGGCTGCCTATTGATTCTGACCCTCGGCTATTAGTAAGAGAAAAAGGGTGAAGTCTAGTTTCTTGAATGTCTTTCACTTTTCTACTCTTTTATAAGCTAGTAGACCGACCGGAGCCTATTTCTTTGAGTACCCGAAAGGTAGGAAGCGCGGAGTATTCAAACCTGTAAACGACGAGTGCAGAGTATGGATAGTGAATCCGCGTCAAATACAAACTAGTAAGGAGAGCGATAATTGGTAAGGTTTACCTTTTTTATGTCCTTTCCCTTCCTTCTCAACCTTGGTCTACTGCGCCTCTGCTTTTTGACTTGACTTCGGGTTCAAGTCTTTCGTCGTATATAAAGAAAAGAAGAAAGAATACAAAGGTCTACCTTTGAGAATAACTAGGGAAGCTTTTTTAATTAAGAGAGGGATGGAGCGAGCCTATAACACTGGTAAGAGAGTATTTTTTCCAACATTTCTTTCTTCTTCGATTCGCTAGTTCCAGTAAGTATTGACGCACTTTTTCTCCCAGCCCTACTTCCAACCAAAGTGCTCGCAATCCCATATTGAATCGGAAAAGGAGAAAGGACTTGTTTTTCCTTTTTTGGATTGGAATTTCTATTTGTTCTTTGTTTTTCTTTCAAGCTACCAAAGAAAAAACTCGTAAATAGATAGTGTACTTTGGTTTGATTTTCTAAGGTTTTTTTTTTAGGTTTTCAAAATCCACGATTCATTCAGTTTGCTTATAACTTCATATATTAATTTCATAACTTGATATATATATATGCCATAAAAGGGGTGCTTTTTTGGCAGCAAATACCGGGTTGGTGGATTTGGTTCGAAACCATATGCTCTACTCTTGTTCCCAACTTCAAAGCTATACTGACCTATAAAACCATATGCTAGGACTATAAACCCATCCCATATTACCAATTCTAGAAAAGTTCCTCTTAATACACTCAACTACCGCCAACCTGAGCCTATTCCCAACCTGCTATCACTGTCCTACTATCTGTATTCCCTCCAAAAAGCTATACTTAGCAATACGCTGAAAAGTAGGAGTCAAGGGCAAAGTACGAGTAAATACCGCATCAAAGAAATTCTGACTTCTGAGAACACCCACTACGTTGTATTCAAACTGACATCACCTACTACTTCAACCATTCTAGTATAATAAATAACCATAGCCTATGCGCCCTATTCAAACTTCTCCTCAGAGCAAGCTCTACTGAAATTCAAAGAGTTTAGTTTATTTCCTACCCCGTGTCTAGTTATACTTCTCTAGTGGCCCCTTTCTTGCTTATTCTCCATATTAACTATCACTGCTCCTGCTTGTCCTGCTGGCATACTAGGCATGCGCATAAGACTCCACGTCATCCCGTAGCTGTGGGCAATAGTATGTTGTCTCCGGCAAAGCTCTTGTGCGCCGTTGCCCTTCTTTATCTCCGCTGTCTTTGCAGGAGGGCCGTCTCTTGGGTGGGTCGGTTCTATGAAGAGATTCGGCAATGAGTCGAGTCTTCGCTGCTATTAAACTAAAAGTGCATTTTCCAAATAGGGTCTCGTGTTAGTTAAGAAAAGATAAGAAATGAATGATTTGAAAATGCTTCTTATTTGGAGAACTTCTGCCTAAGGTTTTCTCGGGCTTCCCCTGCTTAAGTATTTATTTCTCATTGAGCATCCCCAATTCGTTGAGATTTTGAATAGGCCTTTCTTACTGAAGAAGCAAGCCGGCGCTTGCGGCGGGCGGATCTGGTTGGAGTTATTTTAGATTAAATAGAAAGAATATACCGTATTTGGCTTTTTCGTGTATAGAAATGAAAGAAGAAAAATGGGTAGGAAAGGTAAGTTAGTTGGTTGAAGTCAACACGTTAAGTACCGCGGTCGAACGGAGCGGTTAAAGACAAAGGAGTTCCATAGAGAAATCCCATTCACTCTTTTGGTCCATAGTCCTAATATGTGGTATATTGGGCATCTACTCATCACGTAGTTTTGAAATCCTGGCAACTTCTACCGAAAAGCACCCTCTTTTTTGATTATATAGAGATATCCGACCGAGGCCGTGCCGACCTAAGATCCCATAATACCTGTTAAATAAAGGCAGCGGAATTTCAAAAAGCATGTGACCTATCGATCGGCTGGATGACTAAAAAGGGTCCTCCGGATCCATGTATCTATTGGAGAGGAAGGCAGACTCAAAGACAAGTAAGCAAATTCGTCTATTACAAAATACTCTTATGGATTAGGATGAGGTAGTGGCGCCTACTCGAATTGCCCCTCTTCTCTTATTCTTCGTAATAATGGAAGCTGACCGTATTACTACTTCGATCATGAATTCCAAGTCAAACTCTAGTTTTTATTACTTTTGACTACGGGTGATCCTACGTTTTTCTCATTTGGTGGTGGGTGCTACGAGGGCAAATGGGAAGTAGGACGGGCAAGAAAACTACTGAGCGTGCTAACGCGCAACGGCTTTCGCGCAGGCAGCCGGGACTTGTTCACTTGATGTATGGCACACATCAAAAGTAACGCACCTTTTTGCTTTGACGTCTGCGGTACACAGATTTCGAATAGGTTGAAGTCCGTTGTTCCTCAGTAGCTCAGTGGTAGGGCGAAAGATAGAAGAAGGGCCCGCCAGGTATGACATCCGTCGGAAGGATCTTTTTTTCGACGAATATAAGGAAATGGCGAGATAGGTTTTGACATGGATGTATGGGAACCACAGGCTAGGAATTTCAGTAAGCCCGCAGCATCACTACCAGATCGAAAGTCAGGGAACTACTTGTAATCATAAAGAGGCGCGGTTTTAGGTCAAAATCCAGAACCACCACTCTCAACTCCGCCGCCTACATACCTAGATCCAGTGTATTCGCTCCCGGGAATATATATGAACTTATGCGCCTACCTGGGGCTGAACTGCAAAATTCCCAGTAGAAGACTCCATCCTAAGGTATTTCACGAATCAAAGAGCTGCCTAAATCTATCGCCTAAATCTATCGGGAATCAGGAACACTTCATTATACTAGACCGCGGGCATGTCATAACTTTTCCAAGTTGCAAGGGAGGGAGTGACTAAAGTGAAGTCGTAACAAGGTAGCCGTACTGGAAGGTGCGCCAGGGCGAAGAAGAGAGATGGTCTATGTTATTCGATGGTGCATCCAATGCGCTGGGCAATAGAAGAGCTTATTCCAGCCCTAGTTAGGAAGGCGCCGAATAAATACAGCTACCTCCTCAACATCTCTTTTTTTCATTTCAGATTTTCTTAATTATATTGATCTGAGGTCACGAGAAGAGTGCTTCCTCTCGACTGCCCGTTTTTCCTTTGTTAGGCATCATCTTCATTTCGTTGCCTTTCCCAAAGTTCTTCATTTCGGTTGGTAGAACCAACCTGTGAAAAGAGTGTGAATGCTGCTAGAGCTGCACTCTATTTTATTGAAATTCCCGAAGGGAAGAGTCTAAAAAATAGAAACATCTCTCAATGGTGAATAAAAGTATGGATGAGTTTTTGGTGAATAAGCAGTTTCGTCATGATTGGATTATGGAGCTAAACACAAAGTTTAAGGAGAAAAAACAAAACGGAAAGGTATTCGAGTATCACGCAGGATGATATCAATCAAGCTTTGGATAGATTACAAAGTGGGACTTACGAGCTCACGCCACTCTCACTTATCTATTTTCGAAAAGAGGTTATAAGCGAGGAAAGGCCTTTTTATAAAGGTGTACTCGCTGTACCCGTAGCTGAACAACCATCCTATAATCTCGGCGGCGGTATAGAATTGAAGTACCAGACTGTGTATATGCATCCACTTTTTGAGTTGGGCCTATCGTCCCTAGGGTTTTTATTACTAAAAAGCCAATTTCCCACCTATTTTTCTCATGAAAGCTTAGATCGCAGCTTTTCGCAGCACAGCAATGTGGAAGAACTTCATATTTTCAATTTTCATCAATCTCTTGTGAAGGTAATCTATGAACCCACACTCAGGGCAATTGCATCTGAAGTTCACGACTCTGCTCCGTACCTCTTTTCTATTTGATATAGCGAGGATAACTGCACTTACTATTTTCTAACACTTAAGCACCCGCATCGCACTCATTCTTTCAACGATTATACTTTTTATTACAATTTTTTATTTCGTGGTACTATTATCCTACGGGCCTTCCCTATAGACTGGGATCATATTAGTACGGATAGTTAGATTGCCATTGATTGAATAGTCTTTTGCTTCGTAACAAGCGATCAACTAATTCCGTTTCTCGCTCTTTGGGCTCGCTCATAACTCCTGTAGTTATTCGCGAGGAACTACTCTTTATGGTTTTGGACTCTCCCCATTATAAGTGAAAAACTGTCCCAACTTTATGAATTGGGTGGGAATCGACTCCCCACAAGTGAACTCTTTTTTCGAACAACTAATGCAGTGACTTTATCCGCTCTTACTACAGTAGATAGGGAATCTTACCTACAGTAGCTCTTTGGGCTTGTTTAGATAAGGTTCTATTTCTCTACACTAACTCCGCGCACGGTGCTTTCTTTTCCCAGTGAGTAACTACGGCATGTGTAGAGTGAAAAGGGTAGTTGCTCACTGAACCAAAAGCGGCCTTCTTTTACCATTAGTCAATCCGAATCGTGATCAGAGGAAGCACTAGATCTGTTATCCTCAATATGTTGAGGCGCCGAGCGATTAGTTTCTGTGTTATTTTGGGTTAAGCTTGTCTCAGAACTTTAATTCATATGAGAATTGACTTGTGCAGCACGCTTGTCTTTCTATTTTGAATTCATTTTACTTGGTGGACCTTTGGTTAGATCACCTGAATCAGGTATGTCGAGATGAACATATTTATCTTTACGTCGCATCAATTCCATCATTTTCATAGCTTTATTTTGAGAATAATTCCAGAATAATGGTACTTGGTCAACCGATATCATGTATTTTACTGCTCTAAAGAATGAGTTTATTGGAACAACATTACACGATGGGAATGATTTACGAAAGGTAGCATCAACGTTTCTCCATTGTAGAGGTGAAGCAAGAGAAATAAGAGCGTGATAAATAGTATCACTGGAAGTTAGCTCTTCAGCTATGACAACGCGTGAGCATATGAACATCGATCCAACTTTCTCGAATAGTTTGTCTTTGTCCTCTATAGGTTGATCATTTGATGCTACTAGTGATATCAAGAATTTAGCTTTTGGTGAGCTTTGACTGATCATAACGTTAACATCTTGTTCACCTAGAGGAGCTAACGGCGCAGCGTTCTTTTCCTTTTTTGATTGAATTAGTCATTCTTTTTCTTTTCTTCTATGGTTCCTAAGGAGAAGGTTACGCCCTCTCAGTTGTTGATCAAGCAAAGCCAAAGAAAGCCTCACGCATTTGAACTCAGTCACCGAATGAATACTCTGCCACCCGATTGACTCTTTTTTTGAAAGAAGCAAGTCCATGATCAATGGCCGGAAAATGGTCGTGTTAAGCTAACCACTTTTCCTAAAGTAGGTTTCGCTCTCGAAGCGCTGGAACAACGCATTCCTCTAAGCAAATACCTAACATGACGCTTGTTGGATCTATAGTTTCTTTGATCCATCAATGCTAACATGACTAAAATCAACAAATTACTATATATGATAGTATGAAATGCACTTTTTTCACACCGCGCAGCCGCCTAACCTACTTATTACTTTCATACTAATTCCTCTACCAATTCCTATGCTCTACTTAAGAAAGAACCAATACGCTTCTTCCTTTTCTGCGTTTATGAGCTTTAGCACATAGGGGAATCCTACTTTAGGTCTATCTGGTTATAGGCTTGCCGAGCGAAATCCATAAGTATGCCTTTTTGACGTGGTTTCCTCCTTTCTTGATGAGAAGAAAACAGTCTCTAGAGCGAAATTAACAAGTATGCCTTTTTTGACGCTGTTTCGTACTTTTTCTAACAGGTGTGATAGGCTTGCCGAGGCCGCTAAGGATGAGGAGAACTAAAATACAGGGTTTCCTAACCAACTGCACCTATGATCGGGAACAAGCGGTACCAATGAAAAGAGAGAAAACAATGGCTATCTCGAAGAGCACCTTACTTATCTTGTCACCAATACAACTGCATTCAAGGTGATAAGAAAGGGTGTCTTTCAATGCTCCATCGTTCATTTCACATTCAATGCAACTGTAGGATTGCTCTGGGATAATTAGTTATAGGTTGATAACTACGATACGAGTTAGGTTTGTAGGAGCTATGAACAAGGCTTGCTATCAAAGAGACACTTTGTTCTACACATGCCGTAGTTACTCGTCTGTTACGAACAAAAACTATAGAAATATTCCCTTCTTATATCCAGCCCGCCAGAAGTAAGAGAAAAAAGAAGAAGCATCAGTCTTCGAGCCGGCATCACCTAGGGATATGAGAAAAAAGTACTCCGCAACCATCAACAAAGAAGCAAAGGCAGGGTTAGTAAAGTAGCCGCTTGTCTCGTCTCCTTTCTCGTACGTAGCAGGGGCAGTCATCAAGCCTGTGAGCGAGTTTGATTCATAAGTAGCCGCCTATTAGGTCAAAAGAGTAGGCAAGAGTTTCCACACTAACTAAGTAAGTATACGGTAGGACAGTTGCGAGGTGCGCTTTCGGTAGGTAGGCTACTCAATAAGTTAGGTAAAGTATTCTAAAGTATTAGAGGGTGTTTGCTGTGGGTGCAGCGCTTGCTTGTTTGTGTGCAAAGAGACAGTAAGTCCACGGCCTAAGAAAGAGCGAGCAGACAATGAAATGGAAGAAGTCCATCTATTTTGATGTATGAGCAAGCTTTCCAACTAGCTAGCCGGTAGAATAGAAGCTATCATCGTAGTCTAGATAGAAAGAATTGGATCTATTTTGATATTCTAAATGCGTACAAGTGAAGCCCTCTTAACTACTAAAATGAAGTTCTATCAACAACATGTATTAATTGGATAATCATTCTACGACTACCTGTATCCTTTTCAAGCCCTGAATCGAGGAATCTTAGCTAGGCACTTGCTAGCAAAGGCTTGACTCTGGCCCCTTTACAGTCAGAATTCTCTACGCATTACGAAGGATAACCCGCATGATTTGTTGGCACTGCCTTCTTCTCTACCCTTTGCCTATTTCCTCGGGAGCAGCCAGCAAGCAGCAATGAACACCATCCTAGCAGCTATTCACTCCTTACTCTTGGTAAGCATCGATCGACCCACCCTTCAGGCAGACCCTGCTACATACATGGGAGGCACACTACATAATGGTTTTGACATGGTCTCCTTCCCGCCTAAACATAGCGCTCCACTTGGCACCTATGAATCTACTGACCTATGGCATTTCATAGGGGCGGGCTCATGCTTCCACATCTAAAGGCGATTCCAAAAGAGTAAGAAAAAATTCTTTGACTTTGACACACACCTATGGAAATGTTAAAAGAAAGGCCGGCCTTGCACACGCCTCCTTTACTGCAACTTCTACTCCATGCTCTTTATTACAGCTCCTCTCACTTTTTCTAATAAAGTAATAGCTCACTATATTTGATAGATGCTTTGTCATTGCCCAGCCAGGTTGGTTCTTCTTTATTCTCTTCTTTTTGAATTTCCCTTACAAAGAATTGAGAAAAGCAAGTAGTTAGGCTTGTGTATTTCTCGAAGATTTATGAACTAGTCTATTAAATTCCATAGGAAAGATATAAAGAAGAAGGTGAGTGTGCTCAAGCAAAAGGTAAGGAAAGAGACAAGGGCGTTCTTACAGTCAGTGAGCATTCTTTAAGTTCACCATCCTAGCAGTTATCATTCATTTTGCTGAGAAGTGGCATTATGACTTTGAGATGGATAGGCTGGCTGCTTAACCTGACTTAGGTTAGGGGAAGTTCTTACACCAGCATACGCTTGCACCTAGCATAGGCTTTTTTTTAGCTTATGTTTATTATGGCTCTCTCCTTTAGACTTATCAATGGGATTGCTTTATGGGCTTTACTGACTCGGAGATTTCATCCACAGTATCTATGAACAAGACTAAGGTGAGGCACAGCATATTAGTAATAGTTATCGTGGCGGAAGTCTTACGCTTTTACTTACACTCATAGTACCTGCCTTGGACATTCATATAGAATAAAGCATTACCTTCCATATTGGTGGTTAAAGAATTAGTTGAAGGAAAGGACACTAGTAAAATTCCTCTTTTCATTGCTAACTATAATGGATAAAATCAAGAAAGCAGGAGAAAGATTCCACCCTCTTAGTTGAGTCAGCGCGTGCACCCCAGCTCTTCCTTCTTGAAGTATTGTATTGGCCTAAAGCCTTTAGTCAGCTATTGCTTAAAAGCTTGTAGCAGGTTTTAGCAGGTCAAGCAGTAAAAAGCTATTCCCCTTTTATCTTACCAACGTACGTACGGGGGCGCCACCTTTGATGTTACTGGACTTGGACCCTACAGAAGTGAAGTGCTTTTGGTGTCTGGACCATGACCAAATTCTTCTATGATATAATAAATAAAGTAGCCTTATCTTAACTAGTCCCTTATCTTATTATTAGGTTTTCCCACTCAAGTAGCTCGAGAGCAAGCAAGATGCTCTTAAGTGAAAATAGAATAATATAGAAAGGACCCCTTCCTTGGCTGGACAAGCAGTCCACATCTTATCCTTCCGCCGTAGTATGGCTATAACTCAGAGAAGCTTTCACCTGCCGCCTTATTTCTAGAATATCATGGTGGAACGCACTTCCTTATTGGACTATATTAATGCCTTCTTTCTTTATTTCCTTCTTCGTATGTTCCGAAAGGTAAGCAGAAGATTCCCTTTATCTTGCTACAGTGAAAGAGGAAAGAGGAGAAAGGGCGGCGTGTGAAGAGCTCAGACAGATATCTGTAAAGCAAGGAGATGTGTAGATGCGGAAAAGGAAAAGTATGAAACACCTATATGCAAAAGTAATAACACCTATTTTACAGAGTGAACACCAGCTAATTAAGTCAACTTTTTATCTCCATATAGCTGCAAAAGTCCTACTTTTTTCTCACTTTTCGAGTCACTCTATTAGGGAAATGGCATGGTAGGACCAAAATCCCGGGTTTCCTAATTTTTTCATACAATCGTCAAGCTCTACCGAGGGAAATTGCCAAGTAGGACAAAAACACGGGGTTTCGCTTTTAAGGAGATCTTCCCATGCATGTTCCAACTGAGCTATACACATGATTTTCCCATAAGCTTTCGCTCTCAGACGAATAGTATAGTGTATTTAATAGAGACAACCTGTTTTTTTTTATGAATGTGATAGCTAAAAACTGTGATTATTCGCTTGATCCACTCTTGCCATCACGCAAGCTCTGGCTTTAGCATCTGCCGAGCACATCTAACCGAAAATAGAAAAACAGTGCCTGGATTTCTATTTTATACCCATATTCTCTGAAAAAGGTACAAGTCAAGTTGAATTTCGAAATTCGAATTCCGTGTTCGAAGTATTAAAATCCATAAATTAACTACGAAACAAGGCCTACGCCAAGCCTAATTTTGAGTTCAATGTTGCTGAAAGCAGTTAATTAATGATTGTAAGTATGAAGAGAGAAGATAACAAAGTCAAGATGGAAAAAATCCAGTTCCAGAGCTGGGGCATATGAACATATATAGTAGAACTTCTATAGTTTCACTTTTCTTTACTTACGAAGCTAAGGAAAAGCTAGGAATATGTATGTGTAAATGAGTCCAGACCCATTCTACCGGCTTGACTCATGCCCAAAAGCGTTCTACCAACAACCTTTGGTAATCCTCGCTGCTTATCAGCCTAAAGCTTTTTCTACAGGTCGACCACCACGGCCCGCCGCCATTTTTCTCAGTGTTCAAGCCACGGGTGAAGCAATTCTGACTTTTCGAGAAAACAAGATCAAATACAGCCTACTCAAGAACAAAGTAAGCAAGAGCGCAAAAAGACTACTCAAGATAAATCTAAGCAAGACCAGAACAAACACCCTAAAAAATTGGCAAAATCCGGTATAAGCTTCTTCGGTAAAGACGAAAGAAAGCTCTCTGAACTTTACCAACTAGCTTTACTCCTTCCTTATCAATGAGGCGGGGCTCTGAGACCTTGCCTATGCTATCTACTCGTGCTGTCGAAGGGGGGCCCTGAAAAGTGTAAAGGCAGTGGGTCAAAAGTCAAAGTCTAGGCCATCACAAGTTTCAGTCTCGACCATCCAAAGTTTCAATGGGTCCAGTAAAAAAGAAAATATTGATTGTTAAGTAGGCAAAAGCAGCGCAATTTACGTATTTCTGTGAAGTAGTTCGCGTATTCCTTTTCTTGAAATATGGTAGCAAGCATCTTGGCTTTGAAGTAGACATTGAAAGCGTATATGCGACTTTCTAGCTAGAATGACTACAGCTCATCTTCTACTAATAGGTACTAAAAAAGAGCGCTCTTATAAAAGAGAGTGTCATTTCTCAGAAAGGCAAGACCAGCGGATAGGAAAAAAAGAGAAGAGTGGGGTGCATAAAAAAAGTGCTTTGAAATCGGGAGATGATCACGCAAATTGGGTTTTTTTTACTTGGATTCATGGTCGGCTTCGTGCTCTCTTTCACACAGTCTTCTCAAGGCATTCTCAAATGGCACAAAAAATTGACCAGGAACGAGTACACAATTGAATCAAAAAAGGGGCATTCCAAATAAGGTGGCAAGATGCTTGTCCGTGGCAAATCTATGTTGTTGGCTACCTGGCTATTGTCTCAAGCTTTCCTTTCGTAGTAAATCATCATTTTCTCTGAGAATTATCTTCCTAAGTCATCAAGGGAAATCAGGGAAACTGGAATTGGAATGAAACCTTGTTGTTTGGAAGGAGGTTTGTTTTCTACTGAAATTTCATGTTCGTGGAATTCGCTAAAAAAGAAATCGGTAAGCAATCATAGACGAATGAAACCGAATAAAAAACTAAAGTGACCTAAGAAGCCATTGAATCATAAGCATGCTCGAAGCACGCACGTACTAGAGATTGATTTTATTCTCCGCTGACATCCAAAGAGATATCTTGCAAGTCAATCCCAAGGTAGAAGACTGCCCGATTCTCTCTGTCATGTCAATAGAAGTATAGAATAATAGCTTCTCGTTCTAAATAAAACGTGGTTGAACTTGAGGAAGGAAGAATTCCTCTTTCATGGAGGAGTGGGTCATCATCTTTCGAACTCCCAAACCGAAATTCCTATCTTTTTGCCTGCTTCTACGCATTAGACTTATGTGATGATGTTTTAGTATTGAGTTTACACCGAGAACAATAAGTCTTTTCTTTCTTTACCAGCGGCATTGGATCCTGGAGTGGCCATAGAAATCGAGTCAGTAACTGCAGACAGCTCTTGAGTCTGTTGTCGGAGGGGCTTTTTTACTATAAGGGTAAGGGAAAGACAGCACACCGGGCATGCTTTTTACAGAAAGGCAATAAAGACTAGGCGAAAGGCAATTGGCGATGTGAACAAGTCGTGTTGAAGCAAATGTTGCACACTTAGTCTATCTGGCTGGACGTCAAATCTACTTCCCGTATGCTAAAGATACAACATAAAAAGTGAACCGTAGGATCGATCTCCTCTTACCAAAGGCCAATGGGATGTTTAACATGTGCATTGATTGAACGTGTTGGTGCCTGACTGGCTTAAGCGGGTAAAGACGCGCTCTTTCTATTATGAAGAAGCCCTGGAATTGCTCTCTACACTAAGTAAGGAAGGTCCCAAGTTAATTAACTGGGGACCCATATTTTCCGGCCTGGTATAAAAATCGGGGTTCCGTGGGGGCACAGTCAGGCAAAAGGGGCTAGGGGACACTCTTAAGCAAGAAAACCCGGCATTGATTGCTTAGTATAATATACTTTTTCGAGTGGTTGGCCTAAATTGAAAAAGAGTGCGCGGTTTTACAAGTGAAAAAAGTGACCACACGGCTAGCCCTGGGTTGTGGGCGCAAGCGCGATGCTCGTGACCTATTGAGAGTTTTGCACATAGCTATAACTACCATATCACCTAGTTATTTCTATCTATTTCGAATATTTGCAAAATGTGGTACTGCGCGTTACCAATGCCTGGTCCTGGCTCACATGCAAAACTTGTAAACTAGAACTACCAAAGCAGAGGTTTCTTTAGACTCAAAGTACTGGTGATGGATACCTCACAAACGTGACTTTTATAGAGAGAAAAGGGCCTGTGCTATTTATCGAAATCCAGCGTTCCCGAACATAAGTCAATCTAAATGTGTTTAGTGCGGGCGTGAAAGAGAGAATTAGCGGCAAGGTATTTTGCTCCGTTCGCACCATCGAATGGGTAGAGTGAGAAGAGGAAGGTGTAGCTCACGCAATAGAGATGGGATAGAAGTGAAGCCGTAGCCATGGCAAGAACCCTTTATTCTGCCTCTGTACTGGACTTAGCTACGGTTGGTTGCTTCTTAGAGCTCCAGGACAGAAGATTGGGCTGGCATAAGAAAGAGTAGAGGGTGCTTTTTTTGGAAAGCAGTCAGTCAAGAAAACACATGGGGACTCACTCCTGCTTGACAAGACTGAAAGAGTTCTTTGGATTCTTTGAAAGAACCCGGTCAAATGGGCATCGATCTTTAGCCCTATAATGCCTTTCCATAGGCTTATGATTCTCCGTGAAGGAATGAAAGCCAGCCAACGGCTATCTGAGGCGGAGGATTGAAAAGGGAGGGCCCTTAGGTCAAAAACCAAGTAGGACGTTTTTCACGGTGTTTCCTACAGAAAGCCAATGTAGAAAATCATGTAAGAGCTGCTTCATAATTCAATCATAGAACCTTCCTCATCGCTGTAGAGGATCGATCTGTTTCTCATAAGGAACTGCCTAGCGAAGTAGGCGAGTCAAGGCTAGGAATTGCAGTTTAAGTCTTTCACGGTCGGTCTCACTATCTCTTTTATGCTCCTACCAGACGTTTACTCTTCTTTTTCTGAGTATTTAACCTTTCGATCAGGACTTCCTACTAGTTTCGTTCCTACCCTAATCTTTTCCTGCCTGCTTCATTGACATACTTCGCTCCCATCCAAAAAGCAAGAGTGGACCGCCGCTCAAGCACCGAGGAACAATACCTACTGGCAGCAGCCGAGTCGATCATCTGCCTGAAATTGAGACTTCGAGACATCTTCCTAACCGGAATACCCTTATCTTTATTCCTACTTAATAAAAAAAGAACTCCTTAAACTTTTCCACCTAGCGTTTCTTTCCCCTTGTTTGCTTGTTTCCTTTCATCCACCTAGGTGGTAATTCACTATGTTGTTTATTTTTTCAATAAAATCCTGTAGCTAATCGTAGATGCTAACTCCTATCTATGCCCTTTTGAATCTTGCCCCAGTATCAGGGCCTCTCTCTTTGTGTCGGCAGCCGCTGACTTTGAATGGTGGCAAGAACGAATGCAATTGATACTTATATAATAGTAGCAAGTAGCTTCAACCTGGCTAGACATGACTAACTTTTCTACCTCTTACGAAAGGATTAGTATTTTAGCTAAAACAGGAATCTCCAAACGATCTACCTTTTCAACTAAAACCATGCTTTTGTGCCAGCTCAAAGCTCAAGCAAAGCCAGTTCGAGGCAAGCTCTCGGGGCAGTCAGTTCAAGCTTACTATAGATTTGGAAGGATCAAAAGCCATGTACCTTTTTGAAAGTGACGTGTGTGGCCCAGATCCTCGAGTACGTGTTGATGGTCGGTACTTCATTAATGGCTAATGCATTGTCATTAGAAAGTTTCTCTTTTTCATGGGATTTGCTTGCCTGTGACCCACTGATCCCATTCTGCCGTTTCAATATTCCCCAAAGAAAGCAATTGAAGGTTGAAAGGGGTAACAGCACGCCAGCGAACCAATCTGAATGCACTGTGCAGCAGGAGGCAGTATACATTGAGATAATGGGAATTCTTATATTATAGTATGAATAGAATACATTACTGTATTGAGAGATATCTTATCTATTGTGGCGCAGCCAACTGCAACGCTGAGAGCTCCTGGTGACGTTATGCCGTGCGCAAGTTACGGAGAAAGAGTCGAGATACAACCCGGTACGATGTCAAGGAGTGGTGCAAAGGAGAATCAAAAAGTTGAAACTGGTCTTTTGCAAATGGTTTGATTTCTCTTGTCCTAGCATCGCGCGGGTATCTTACTAGTAATAAGGAGTAGGACTAATCCACTGGTGGTTAAGCTCTTTCAACGCGTTTGTTCGCTATACAAACTATACAAGCTCTTATTGGTGTGGCCGAAAGGTCCCAAAGTGACCTCGAAGACCATTCACATAATCGGATATTGCCCGAACAAAGTGTTGGAACCTTTGCTTGCCGCGGTATAAGGTCCTCATCTCTGATCGAGGCTTATATTCCAAGGTAAATCCAAGTGATTGATAGCGGATAGCGGGACTTTCCAAAATTGATTGACCTTTACTCTTGGACGGGTAAGGGCTGTGTCACAGTCAAATAGTTTTTTGAACAGACCAACGAGTTCATTCACGAGCCTAGTCGAAGAGATCATATATGAATGAAGCCCATCAAAAGGAAATCCACTCCTGAAACTACTGGCAAAGAATTGGTATACATCATTTAAGATTGATTTAGATACGACTGTCGGTAGATGTAAAGCTCTACTTCCTAAGTAGTAAAGCTCAACTGCCGTAGTAATAATTAAGCCATTGCTTAATGCGCTTCTAGTCTTGTGTGGGTTGCTAATCACATATTGCTAGATCTGACAGAATAAGAAAGATAAGAATTGAGATTGCTTCTATTAGTTCCAATAGTAAGCTTGTTCTTTACAAAGTTCCTAAGTCAAGGATTATGATCACATGAAATAGCATACTGCTATCCTCTACCGAAGCTGTGTTGAGGAACGAGATTGAAGAAATGTTCTAAGCCTAGCGTACGTACTCCTACATAGCGGCGGGACTTAGTTCAAGAATAGTGAATGCTAATTTGATTAGTTTGAATAAGGCTCCTCTGGAATAACGGACTACACCGGAAAAGAGTTGACAGTCAGTCGTACACATTGAGTTGCCTCTTTCTTTTTCCAGAAATCAATGTTTCTATCTTGTTTTCTAACATTTTGACTGGATAAACTCTCTCTTTTCAGAACACATAGACTCATTGAGTACTGAATTCTATGATCATAGAGAACCGGACTTCTCGGAAACTATGACTGCCTGTTTTGCAAGCAATCAAATCATGGCTGGAACAACACTCTGTCTTTCTTCCGAGGAAAACAGCTAACATCATTACTTCTATGTATATATTCATCAATTGCATTTCTATAAGCAAGCAACGAGTGTGGTGGTATTGAATGAAACCTATTGTTCTCACTCTTACTTAAGCTCATACTAGAGCCTTATGCTGAAACTGCTAGTTCAGGAATGAGGTGCTTCTCCTTGCTTAATGCTTTGTCTATTATACCAAACCCCCCCTAGCTATCATTGCATGGAACTAGCTATGGTGTCAAGCTTTTCTTTCTACTCTGCTAAATAGCATATATTGGATTAGTCCTAGTCGTTGATTACACTCTTCTTGCTCAGACAGCTTTGATTGGATAGCTCACTCTACTATCTTCTACTCTATCTTAGACTACTATGACCTACTCTCAGGTATTATTCTATTAGAGACTACAGCACTCTAGTCTTCCCCTTCTATGAGATGTCTGATTCCAAAGCTTATGAACACAGCTTCCTTGGAATGAGAAAGGGAATGAGGCAAGCACCTTTGTTTTCTGGATAGAATTGCTCTTTCTTGTACTACACTGTTTCAAGTCTCTAAAGTGCTTTTTCTATTGCTTTTTGATTTGAGCATACATCATCGTTGGTTTTCTTGGTATTGCCAGCTTACGACTTAAACATCTTCCTACCCACTAGAGATTGAAACTCTTCCATACTTGACTCTCACTTTCAAAAGGCTTGGCCAGAACATCTCGTGAAATGTGAATAGGAATGGACAGAAGAAAGAGTCACAACTTCTTATGGGTAAGCGAAGTCAAAGGATCTTTACAATCAAAGACTCTTCTTTTCTATTCATTAGTTAATGGTACTTTTCCACTATGGGCAATTTGGTGAGAATCAAGCATTTGATTCCATATAGAGAGTGGTGGGTTAAGGTTTAAGAAGAACATAGTCTAAAAGAAAGGCTTTCTTTGAGCATGTATGTATGGAAGATAAAGTTGTCATGTACAGTATACACAGGAGTGGTTTATCTAGACACTGACTAATAACAGAACAAGCTATATCGGACATCCTGGCAGGTGTATTGGCAAAGGTAGCTCGTCTTGTCTTAGCTCTCTCTTGAAACTCTGTAGAAATAGAGTTGGATACTTGCATGTCTCTTCTTCAATACACTATTGTAGACAGATATCTTCTCTCTATTTAGTATTAACGTAGTCTTGAAAAGTGGTTCAGATTACTAGAAAGAAGAGGTTGATTTCTTCATGTAACTAGCAAACCAGCCTACTTCATTGACCTGACCAATGTCATAACATTGAAGAGGGTTGTTCCAGAATACAGAAAAAGCACAAGCAAGTTTCTATGCGTCTTCTTTCCCTTCGCCTAGAATAATATCCGTAGTTGCACTCTGTTTTCTTTGACCTGCATATAGATTCATACATAAGCTTACGATTTCACCTTCCCCTCACTGCATCAGCTAGCTTCTTATCATCTAATTAAGTAATAGCTCTCTTATTTCATCTAATAACAGACTTGAGATATCATAGTAGGTATAAGATAATGTGCTTTTGACGAGATTTGTATATTGACTAAGTCTGACATGATCTGGTAGGCGCTAGAAGACCCACAGGATTAATCACAGAAGAAAGCTATTGAACTGGTCTAAACTAAGAAAAGAATACATAAACTAGAAAGGATTCTTTGCTCCTTGAGTTCAAGCAATTACCTTATCTACAAGGTCTTCATTTGAAGATTGACTTCTCACCAAGGAAAGAACGAACAATACCACCCGCATGCATACTATGTAAATACTATAGAAAATCCACACTTTCGATAAGAAGGACCGGGTAGGTAGGTTATTTAGGCAACTCAAATGGATTAGTTAGCAAACCAATAAGTACTTCGTTCGAACCTTGCTTGGCGTACTTTCTCGTGGTATGGCATTAGACCAAAGCAGCTAGCAATGTACAGAAAAATCCAAGTAAGACACGCTTCGCGCCGCTACGCGCCTTTCTTTTTTTCTTATTTTCTCAAGCTAGATTCTTCGCCCTTTTTCGAAGCGACACACTATTTCATATCGAAGAACGTTCGGAATTCTTGTTGTTAGGGTTTCCCCTTCCTATCTTTTTTCTTCCTCTTATGACATTACTCACTCGCTCCTGACAAGGAAGTTTCTCACTCATCTTACTACTAATATATAGGTCAAAGAAAGCCGAATCAAAAAGAGAAACTGCTGGAAGTGATTGTTATTGCACGTTTGACTCGTTTAGCTCATATCTCCTGCGACTTTTTTCTTGTTATTGGGTAGCTGGGTTCAATAGACACGGGGAGTTGAGCGTGCCCAGCGAATTCACTCGGCTTCATACAATATGAGGCCTGCTTCAAGATTAACACATTGAACTTTTCAAATAATCTACTCCACGGAGCTGGAGGAATGAAGCACTCAGAACTGGTTTTTTCGCGTTGCCCACCATCCACTTGGATAGATGGACAGATTGGTTTTTTCACGCTTGCACCGTCATTTCTGGAGGGTTCAGATTGACTGGAGTGACTTAATTGGTCTTGCGCCACGTTCTCTTATTCTCTTCATGACTTTTCTCACACCTTTCAACTATGGTTAGTCAGTCCCATAACAGCGAAGCCATCCACTTTCTGCCTGATCAACACAAACTATAGAACAGAAATGAAACACTGCTCTACATGTTGACAGCAACTGTGGAAAGCTCTTGCATACTCTGCCAGAACCGAGGTTCGAACCTTATTGATAGGAGGTTCGAACCAAGGATCTGATAGAACACATAAACTGATAGAACGATCTTTTTGACACTTTTGATCTAAATAATCACACATACAACATACTATATACTTAACTCTATCTTACTCAGTTTATGCAAGATGCACACACACTGCTATTACGGTATAACCATTCCTACTACACACATCACACTCAAACAATTAAACAAAAATTAGAGCATGCTGAAAACACAAACTCAAATGATAAATGTTGAATATGGGGCGCTCCTCGCTCTAGAATTCTCCCCTTTTCTTTTTACTCTTGCTTTAGGTGAATTACCACCGACCGGTGCTTGGATCTTTTCCTGTGCTTTTACTTGATTCCACTAAAGTTGAAGATGAACCTTTGTTATTGATCAGGTAGTTTCTTTCCTAAGCTTCTAGGCTAGGCAATCCCTATCTTCTTCGCCTTAGCAGGCAGGCTTTTAGTTGCACAAGACTGGCGCGGCACTGGCGTGTAGTAAGGAGAAAGATGTTTTTCAAAAGCATAGCAATGCCTCCGTAATGCGCTAGGAGAAGACCCTGCTGATTTCGAATGTTCTAGTAAAGTCGAGCAATGAATGTACTTACTGGGTATAGGGCCAGCTGACAAGGGAAAACAATCCATTTAGAAAAAATAACTTCAGTCTTAGACTGCTGGGACAACCGGATTTAGAGAGATACCGAACAATCCACAGCTAACTCTTTTGACACCCAGACAGACAGACTGACAGAACCTACGGAATGAACTGAGCTAATTTTTCATTTTATAAAGTTGAAAGACACATTAGAGAACATAATCAATGGTACCTACTATTTCTAGTAGATCCTGTAATGGAATCACACATAGAAAAGAAATCACAAACTATTAATGGGTTATTTGGATACTGTTTCACTATTGCCAACAGTGGTCTGCCCAAGACCATGTTTTAAGCAAAAGATCCACATTCCAGGGGTTACGCTAAATCTGTATACTCATGGCAAGCGGTTCTAGAGCGAGAGCCTTCCCTAGTCTCCTTAAGGAGCTCCGCTAACTTAGTGTAGTGCAAAGCCAGTAATTTCCAATACTCTTGGGGTGTGTGTGGTTGAGCGAGCCTTTCTTTGTTCTATGCGAATAGTGGAAATAAATTGGCATGATAAGTGATAATTCTGAAAGGAGAAGTACTACCTGTAAAGTATCTACTTGTTGGTTGAGAGCTTCCCGAAAAGAAAGAGCGTGCTGCTTCGAGAGGCTTAACTAGAATGGAAAAGGAAAGATTATAGGTACATAATGTAGAAAGATGATTTGGATGATTTGTAAAACCACTTCTGTTTCTTTGGCTTGAAGGTATTCTAGGATAAGAAGTGCCTGGAGTGAAAAAACTACTGCTTTCGGTAGCCGGAGAGAGAAGAAAATAATCATGTAGCTAGGATAAGAAGGCCCTAGCTCTGCCCTCCGGGTTAAATAGTACTTGAACTCCTTTCTGGCTGCCCTCCGGGGGTGATAGCACTAGTAATGCCCTCAGGGGGTATGTAAGGTGTTCCCCCCCCGGCCGGGGTTATCGGTATGGCATACATAGGAAAGCATAGGGCAGAAGCAACTAATTATCCTTTAAGATAAAATTACTTGCTTGAAAGAATAAATAGCCTAGCCGGAGCAGTCAGTATAGTGAGTATAATAGGCCTTCACAGGTAAGCTCATATGCGAAGTGAATATAGGCAGGCATGAAAGGGGAATAGAAAGAAGGATGCGTGATATTAAGAGTTTTCCCGGAGCTCATTTGCAAAAGAGACCTCTTCTTGACTTGAGAGGTGCCACTTTTTGGGATTTAGTTCCTCTCTCTGGCACACCGGGAGAAGCTTTTGCACAACACCATCTTTCCAAAATAGCAGCAACAGGCTGAGAACCAAAAGGACGTTGTCTAGGAAAAACAAGAAAGAAGTGAAGGTGGCCAATCATGGTATTCAGGAGTGGCAGTCCTTGATATAAGATGATTTGTGAGTGCAGTTTTTGTCATGATTGTTGTTCGAAGCATCCATCATGTTGAAGTTGAGGAATGTGAAGCGTGAGCGAAAACCCCGAAAGGGCGCGTTGGGCTTGCGGCATAGATGAGTTCGACTGTTATTCAGAGACTCATTGTTTCAAAAGTGCAATCTCAGGGTTGGACAATGGAATAGACTGCGAGGGGGTGTTCATTTGTGACTAAGGTACCAAACTGACGAAGCGAGGTGCGGATCATTGTGAAGGACATAGTCGATGCGATTTGGATTCAGTAATGTACGGCGTGTTCAGGCCAAAGGAGAGAAGCGCTCTGCATTCGGGAAGAGGTAAGCTTTTCTAGGCTCCTTCATTCACGTGGGGTCCGGGGATAAGTCATTATGTGCAAGATTGAGGTACTGGAGCGAGGTGAGATTGAAGATTGCGACACTGAGGTTACCGCTAATGTTAGGGTTGCTTAGGTCAAGGGCGTTGACATGTCCTGTTACTTCCTAACAATAGACTCCCACCCAGCTGACAGCAGTCTGTATCAGGTTATACAGGAGGAGGCGATGAAGCCTTCTTTGAGTTGTAGAAGGGCATAGCTGCAGTCCAAAATGGGTTTTAGCATCCATCAAGGCTCGCGCCCCAAATCCACTCCATTCGCAAAGCTGAGATAAAAGATACATTTATGTTCACTTTGATGGTATCGGGTTATGTTTTGTCAGAATACAAGAGGCAGAGGAGGTTATTGATAGATCATAAGAGATCAATATTTTGTCGTGGAACGCAATGATAGGTGAATCAATTGCTCTACTTGGGACAAAGCTTTGGACTTCTTTAGAAGGATGCAAGGTCACCTTTCGAAGCCTATTAAATATGGGAAAGGATGACATGAGTGAAGTAAAGAGCAGGGCCTTACCAGTAGGCTAAAAGGAGCTAGTCTTGACTGCGGGGTCTGGGTTTGTTGCTTATAGCCGTAACCCATTAAAGAGAATCTATTGTCTCACTTGACTGAGGGACTTGCGAATAAAGCAGTGGGACATCACCATCAGAAGTAAAAGGTTCTTTCAAAGATAGCGAAACGATCATCAAACCAGGATGGGCGTCTATACACTTCTCAGTCTGCACAAAAGTATTTAATAACCAAGAACATGTTTTTGAGCGGGACCACTCACTTGAGGGAATTATCTCAGCCTGGTACAGAAAGACAGC